GTATGACTAGACCCAATAGATTGTATAACTATACCCAGAACTAGTTGTCTACCTAGGGATATGCCATTTACGGGGAATAAGAAAGGAGCTAGTAAGAGATTGTGACTTCTTACGCCAATCCTAGTACTACTTATTAATTACTTCTATAAATATTCTAACGGGTAGAATGATTAGCTCTTAGACCTGTTCAAACTCTTAGACAGGGTAGGACTACTCTTTTTATAAATGATAGGCCTTTCACTTCTTTGCTTGGTAGCTCAGTCTTATAGAATATGCTATAGATTCTCAATACATCTTTCCTTTGCACTGAAAGCTGGCTAGCCTAAAATCTCTACTTGAACTACTGAAATGGGATCTAGCCTTTGGGCTTAGTTCAGAGTTCTTCTAGGCTTCTTTCTTAATCAGGAAAAGCCCTTTACGCTTTGAGCCGGGTATGAATCAAATCAAAAAAAGTGAATCCGGATCCTTCGCCACCTTCTCTCCTTGGTTCTGAGATTGTAAGGATGTCTGCCCTCCTTTCTCTTCAAATTAAACCGGCATACTCAAATCGATTGCACTAAGGGGCTTCGATTTTGCTGAAAGAAGGACTTCGTTGAAAAATAGAAAGATCTTGGTTACATCTCGCGTACTTGCCCATATTACTTATATATATGGGGTGACCCACTTCTACTTACGCTGATTCCAAAGCTGCTCCCATTCCTCAAAGCCCGGCAGCAGAGTCAACCCCTCCTTCGGTCGGTTCATGAGCTGCCAAAAGCTAACTCTACGCTCGGTAGCTACCGGAAGTTGCTTCGCTCCCCAACTCGTTTAAGTCAACTGATGCCATGGGTCATTCCCTTGTTTACGAAACTGGGCTATGAAAAGCATCGAGAAAGAGGAGTGGAAAAACTACCTTCCCAGTCTATCGGGACTCTACCTATACTCCCTTAATCCCGTTCCTTCTAGGCGAGTAAGGGCATAAACTTCTATAAAAAAAATAGAAAGAAAAACTAACGAAGAAAGCACCGGTAAGGTTGTACCTAAGCCTAAGGGCTGGCCTTTACTGGATCTAATTCCCTCTGCGAGCTACCGGATCTAATGCACCATTCTTCGGCCTATTACGAACAGTTTCGATGTACCAGATCGTCTTGTGTTTCATCAATCTTCGGCAGGAGTTTGATGCGGGGATTCCCAGCTTTAGTGGGCATCGCCCTATACTTAGCGAAAGAACTTGATTTCGCCCTTCCTTGATCAATCACTTTCAAGCTGTTACTTCTTGCTCTTCCACGATATAGACTCCAATGACAATGAAATCTTTATTTCCAGTGATGGATTCCCTGTCCAGCGCATCTCCTGCCCAATCTGCATCGGAGTCTCCTGTCATCTGAAGGGAACTGGAAGATGGGAAAAGAAGACCTTTTCCAGGTGAACCCTTAAGATATCTGAGGATTCTGTATGCAACATCTAGATGTATCGTTCTTGGTTTCTGCATGAATTGACTCACGACTCCAACAACATAGGCAATGTCGGCTCGATCATGTTTATATTGGCAGGAGGAGGTAAAGCATGAGTGGGTAGGGGATTGGTAGTGACATTGGAACGCTTTGCCCTTGGTGGCTCAATTTTCCCTGAATTAAGAAGGTCTTGGATGTCATGTTTCAGCCTTAAACATCGGTCAGTCTTTTGGCCATTTGTCTAAAGGTACTTGCAGTAGGCATGGGCTTTGTACCTAGGAGGAAGAGGATCTGGTGACGGAGATGGGGGAAGAGGCGTGAGTACACCATGCTTTTGAAGCCTTTCCAAGGTGCGGCTGAGAGTTATGCCTAACGGAGTGAAAGTTCTGGGTGTCTTTGGCTTTCCGTCAGACAAGACATTGACTTCACTGTTCTTGCTTCTTCCTCCCAGGGCTATCTTCTTTCCTTTTGGATCTGCCCTTTTGACCTGTGATCCATGAGTCCCATTGTAGATTTCAATACGGGTGGTTCAATCAAAGAGTCATAAGTGGTCATCGCTTGGAAATCGAAATAGTCATGGTATTGCCTACTCATGTTACTGATCATTATACGAACTTCTGCCCTTTCTGGGGGGAGACGATCAGCTCATATCTATTTATTTATATTTATTTTAGAAGAATTGATTCTTTCCCTCGGGGAACGCAGGCTATAAGAGAATCAGTAGCTTTATATAGGAAAGGAAGTAAAGATGAGCTCTCTTCTGACCCTAACCTAAGGGCTAACTGAACTCACTTGAAAGAGGGAGACATGAAGTTCAGAAGTTCCCCAGACGTGGGTATGGACTAGGGACGGAGATTCTTTGAAAGAAGACCGCTTTGCCATGAAGTGCGGTTGAAAGATCGGATTATAAGAAGCTTTTTATTGTTTATGCCAGAGAAAGAGAAGAACCTACGACTGTGGAATGCTTCTTATATGTTCGTAAAATAGGAACTCAAAGTCAAAACTAGACTTTGTCTTGCAAACTGACTTCAGCCATAGTGAACAGGGGAAACTGCTCACTTTGATAGCCCTAGCCCTAGCCTAGTGTATGCACTCAAGCAGAGTAGACGGCACGCGTCACCAAGCATACCGCCCGAGGTTAAGGGTTCATCAGCGAATGGAGTTAGGCCCATTTCCTAGCCTAGTTTTAAGCAGAACAGCACCATCCTAGTCCAGAGCAGTACTTCTCTTATGGGCTCGAGGCAAGCAGCCCGCTTCGCTTCCTCAATTGCTCAAGGAACAAGATGAAATAATGCTTTTGTGGAACGTCTTCTGGCGAGGCTTGGGGATGAAACCAATCTCTTTCTATTTGAAGCAGTGTGCGGTATGCCTTCAATTCAACAAGCATACGCTGGCCAGAATAGTACTGATCTGATATTTCCGTCTCTGTTTAGTTTAGCTGACTCGCTCGGGATATCCTCGCATCATTCCGGCATTTCACCTGAATAGGATCCTTAAAGAAAGGTGATTCCAAAAGTGATTTGCTTGTCCAGTGGTACTTGTCGCTTTTCTCCGAAGGCTATTGAATTAGCTAAACCACGTGGGTGGCGGTTGTCCATGGATGTCCCTTGGGCCTATTCTTCATCGGATACGAGAGCAGGAAGAGCTTCTATTCCATCAACACCAGTTATTCCAGCAACAGCTCTTACTGTAACAGAACTAGGACCGTAAACTCCAACTGTCCTTATAGGCGAAAGCCACCTCCTTGACAGATTACGGAGCTACCCAGCTTCTCTTCCAAGTAGTAGAAAAACCGCTTTCCCGAGCGAGTTAACGAGGTAACAAGCGGAACCTTGGGCAAAGACATACCCGGCATACTAAGATGAATCATCTAAGTTCCCCGCCGTCTTGATTGATGAGCTCGAACAGCCGGTTGATGGCAATGAATGGGTGAAGCAGGGAAGGCTCTGACTTTGAAGCCCGGGCTCAGGCAAACAACATAAAGAGGCGAGAAAGTCACGACTGTCTGTCCCTTCCTCAAAGCAAGGAGCGGAACCCTATGATGACTCACTTTAGGTTGAACCTGATCTGAGATCTCTCCCGTCTTCAAAAACCAAGCAATGAAGCCAACTCTCACCTTCGATTGATAGATGAAGAGCCCCGCCAAACCAATGAAAGTTGAGAAAGATTTGCCATCTTGAAAGGCAGCTAAGAGCGCATCTGGTCTTCCACAACACACTGGATATTCTCATGGACGCCAGCTGGAGAGGCTCTTACTTAATAGTTTGTTCCGAGATGTCAGTCTGCATAGTAGCATCATCTTCATCCCTTTCATCGCACGTAGGCTCAACATCCAAGACAGCGTAACGAGACCCAAACTATTCTGGTTGGATGAACCAACTTGAGATTTAAAAAGATTCCATCGGCATCCCTGGTATAGTGATAGAATAAGATTAGGCACATCAAGCCTAACTAGGCTTGCTTCTATCTTTATAGATCGGTGTATGACAAAGATATATATGGTCGTCTAAAAGCTCCCTCAAGCTGAAGGGGAGGAACTACACGAAGCTTGGACCGAAGAGGAGCAAACTTAGCAGAAGATAAAGCCTTGGTAAAGACATCTGCCAATTGGTACATGCTGGAAACATAGCATACCCGAACTTCACCACGCGACACCCTCTCACGAACAAAATGGAAATCCATTTCTAAATGCTTAGTGCGAGCATGAAAACCCGGGTTAACAGCAAGGTACGTCGCACTCACATTCTCACAATAAAGAGCTCCAGGGGAAAATAGGGAAAGATGAAGATCCCGAAGTAATTGACGAATCCAAATTGTCTCCGCCACTGCAAAGGCTACGGAACGGTATTAAGATTCAGCACTGGACCTCGAAACTCTGCTTCTTAGCACTCCATGATATATGATTGCCACCAAAGAAGACAGCATAACCTGTAGTGACTATCGGGACATCCAGCCCAATCAGCATCTGCATAGGCAATGAGTGAAGGATAAGTAAAGGGTTTAAGAAGCAGACCATGACCCAAACTTTGAGATAGCGAAGAATACGTTCTCCCGCCTGGAACACAGTCTTCAGGTGCTCTACATCAAGAAGGAGAAGTGCTCCTTTGCGAAGGCGGCTTAGCTAACCTTGGCCATGTGATCAAGAATGGTACGATCAGGATGGACGAGAATAAAGTTCAGGCCATCAGAGAGTGGGAGCCTCCTACCAAGGTATCTGAGTGACGGTCATTCCTTGGTTTGGTGAATGACTATCGGCGGTTCATCAAGGGATTTTCTGCAAAAGCAGCGGAACTATTAAAGAATAACAAGTCGTGGGAGTGGACCAAGAGGTGCCAGAATGCTTTCGAGGAGTTGAAGGCAGCTGTGACACAGGAGCCTTTTCTAGTCTTGCCAGACTTCGAAAAGGTGCTCGAAGTCCACAAAGAAAGATGCTTCCGACCTTTCCATAGGAGGTGTGCTTATGCAGGAGGGACATCCCATCGCCTTCGAAAGCCGCAAACTCAATGATACAGAGCGAGGATACAGAGTGCAAGAGAAGGATATGACAGCCATAGTTCATTGCCTAAGAACACGATCTATTAGATTTAGATCCTTGTATCGAGTAGTTGGATCATAGTCTCTTACCATACATAAAAATGGCTGCATGCGCAGCAGCATCAAGTCTTCGAAATCCACATGTGATGTGTGAACAATGAAAGTTGTGTACCATAGTCAGTAGCTAGTTAGATATGGATAAAGGGGAATGGAATATATAAGGTGAATGGTTAAAGAGCCTAATAATTTAGGGTTAAGAGAGAATTGAGCATACCATGGATCTCATATCTTCTGGCCCTGGCCCGTAAATGGACCTTTATGAGCTTCTATAAGATATTTTAGACCATGACCAATGCCCAGTTGGTCTCCTATACATGTGACCGGCTATCAAGAAAAAAATGGAAATAGCTAAATTCTGGTGTGCAATATCGGTCAGCCAAAGACCCTCACTGGATCTAATCCTACACGAAAAGTAAAAAATTCTGCTTTCCATCAATTCAAGGTGAAAAATGAGGTAGCTCCCTTGGCAAAACTGGGATTTGATACAAAAGATTCCGAGTAAAAAGAGATTCATGAGGAAGTGGGATCTCTTTAGAATCTACTTCAGCGTTTAGAAATTGGTTAATCCGTAAAGAAAGTATAAAGATACATGTTCGTGAACTCGATTTTTGGCAGAAAATAGCCAGAAATAGGTGTAGAATCAACTCGCAGAAATGCTCGGGAAGGGCTTTAGCAGTGATCAAGCCGGAAGCGACGAGAAAAAGAAAGCCCTTTTTATCTTCTTAGTAAAGACGAGGGGTTCGCGATTAGCAAGATCGGCTTCGATAGAACTTCTCAGGGCTCTGTAGACTGAACTGTACTTTCTCCGGCTAGGAAGCCTTTGGTGTCCATGGATATGGATGTCATTTTACCGATTAAAGCGATTCAAGGCCTGAAAGATGCGCTGTCCTAAGCCTTAATTAAGGGAAGGGACATTTCAACCAATTAGTAAAATGTGAGAATGAGCGGACAGGCCGATCGGATAAGATTCTTTTCCTTTCCGGAGGGAGCTTACGGACGGGCCAAGCTCTTTATGACTTCTTTGACGCAGATTGAAAGTCTAGTTTGCCCTATCCTGTCCTGCTTCGACAGATCTCTTTTTTTCGGGGTCTTCCCTACCCCCTATAAGGCAAGTCAACTCGTCCTTGGGAAGTCTAGCTTTGTCCTTCTGAGTCTCGTCCTTTATAGAACTTCCTAACATTCTTTCGTTCGTTATATAGCGATAATCGCCCTTATGAGGCACTTTCACTAGGTTCTCATTTCCACCCAAGGAAAGAAGAAGAGCATGTTTAGGAGCAGCCCCTGAGTGAAGAGCAAGCAAACTCCGCCCCTATCTGCCGGCTATAGGTCACGAACTATAAGACCAAGGAAAGCAACCTCTCGTTAAACCGCTTTAATGTTGCCTTTTTGGATATCCAAGAGAAGAGAAGGCTGGCTTGGGGCTAACCCTTCCTGACAAGGAATTTCATGACGGGCTGACCTTTTCCTAGCCTTTACCAAACGATTAGCGAAATTCAATCGAGGAATCAAGGACGATTCGATGACTCTCTCCAATAGATCTCGATTTGCGGACGATGTCGTTAAAGAGTCGACACCGCTTTGCACAAGAATCGGTTCTTTGTATGGATGGACAGAAGGGCTCAGCCAGACCCGGTTCAATTCGTTTTTTGCGGGAATACTACGGTTCAAGTTCAAGGGAAGAGAAAAGAAAGCGTAACTCTTTGCTTTGCTTTTTTTCCTCTTAATCTTTTAGCCTGCCTTGTGGAGGTCTCTCGGGTGTCTACGGCGGATCGGATCGTGATGAAGAGAAGTCTTTTCCGATCTTCCACTAAGAAAGGTATCGTCACGACAACTAAATTTGCCCGGTAAACTAGTCGGGGCTCCCCATGGTTTAGTAAGAGGGAGGGGATAATGTCTCTTCATCCGGGGGTTCATTTCATTCATTATGAACTAAAAAAAAAGTGTAAGGCTGATTAGTGAGGTCTTAAAAACTTCATACAATGAATGATCAGCCATTCCATTTGTGCTTTCAGCAAGTAGGCGACGCGAATCTATGGTTTCTATGTTTCAATCGGGTACCAATTGCTTGGATGCGTTTGAAAGCCTCGAGATGACTTGAAGAAAAGATTCTTTCTAGGTTTGTCTTGTGTCTCCGTAACAAATGGTCCATTTATTGATGGGCGAACGACGGGGATTGAACCCGCGCGTGGTGGATTCACAATCCACTGCCTTGATCCACTTGGCTACATCCGCCCCTACCCCCGCACAGGTTTTAGTCTCTATCTACGATCAGATTCTTTCTGAACCCCCCTATGACCGCTATCAAAGAGAAGCTTTTTCCTATACTATAACTATAGTAGTAGCAAGTCTATTTCTTGTTTTTTGGAATTAGGGGAAGCAAAGCTTCAAACAAAGAGGTTGGGCTGTTCACTTCATTGATTTGACTTCACTTTACTTAAGATTAAAGATAGGGGCCGGGCGGGCAGTGAAGGCTCGTTTAGTAGAAAGCAAGCTCCGCTTTTTGAAGCGAGCCCCCATCAGAGAAAGCCATTGCACGCTAGCCTCTTTTATAGGGTTCCAAACCTGCGCACCCCTAAACTACAAGCTAGCTTTGAAGCCCCTACTTTCTTGATTGATTGTTGGGATATTAGAAGAAGCGCAGGGAACCCTATAAAAGAAAAGAAAGGGGCTTTTCCCCAACCTATATATACAACAAGGTGCTGGTCTCGATCTCGCTTGGCGGTGCCCCTCTCGATGATTGTTGACTCAACATTGATTTCGTGCTTGAGTTGTAGGGCCCTCCCTCCATCCATCGAGTCAAGTAATTCGCTATCGGAAATTTTGCCGCCGCGTATCTCATGCCATGCTTCTTGTTTCTCCGAATCGGTTCCTAGTGTCAGTCAATCAAGATTCGCCATCAAGAGAGGGAACTTGACTTTAGGTTAGGCCGGTCTCGTCATTCATGCAATTCCCCCGTCCATCGATCGATCACGCGAGCATCCAGTCAGCACATAGCGAACGAAAAAAGCGTTCATCCTGGATTCTCTTCCTCAATCAAAATGTCTATCAATTGATACCTATTCATTCGGTCAAAGTCTCCACGGCGTTTTCACGCCCCTCTACTGAGAGGTGCACCATGTTGATAGGAATCGGCAAAGACCTTCTTGTACACGTCCTCGAGGGCAGCATTCATGGCAATCATCACTAGTTTCTCCCGAGGGCATGGTATGGCTTTGTTCTTGGTGTTGTTTAATAGAATAGATGTCGAGTGCCGCTTTTCCCCGTCCGAGAATCTCCATCTGCTCTAACTGGGCGAGCTAGAATCCTTATGTCAGGTTGGTTGTTAAAAAGACATTTCTTTTCTCTTTACCCTTTGCATCTTAATCTTTTCGAAAGCCTAGACCCATTCTTCTGGATCTTTATTAGTCCTAGGTGCAAAGCCTCTTCAATAAAGACCTCTATCTTTCTCCTCCATTTCTCATTTTGTTGATTGAAAGAGGATAAGCGCTATCCATTGAGTAAAGGGAGGGTTTGCTACACTACAGTGATTCGGGCGGTTGGTGGCCCCTTCGAGAGTTGCGGGTCCTTGCCGCTGCATGAGTGGTAGCTCACGCTCAAAACTCCTCCGACACGAGTCCTAGTCGTTGCGCTGCGGTCCGTTTCCCGGCTTCGCTTGCGCGATTTTTTGCACTTATTTTATTATTTCATCCATCCCCGACCCTAATGAATCGAGTATGTATGAAGGGGTCAGTCAAGCGGTTCGGGTTCTCGGTCGGTTCCCGTTCGCCTGCCCCCCCTCATAGTCCATTAGTGGGTAGGGTGGTCAACTTAGAGGGCGCCCGCCTCCTCTTCAGACGTGTCTTCGACAACCTGGCGGTTGTTCGGTCTCCGCTTTTGGAGGCGGGAGTGCTTGGTCGCTGGGGTTTCCTTTTCCTCAACCAATTCGGTTGTGTCAGCCCTGAGATTGGTTGGTCTAACATTTATGAGCTGGCTGGACAAAGATGGATGGAAGGTAAGATAGATTTGAGTTCAAGTGGCGCAGGACCTTCGATCGACCATGGGGCTCTACCCTTACCGAATTCATTCTATTGAAGCGTAACGTAAAACTTCTCATGTTGCATTTCTTTGGTTTGGAAGTTCCAGAATGTTGTCTGTGGATTTCTAAAAAAGGAAAGCCCCCCTTTTTATGTTATGCCATTTGATTAATTAAAGTTCCGTGCTGCTCGCCACTCCCCGAGGCCAAGGACGGGGTCGAACCGTCATTCCAGGATTTGCAGTCCGATACATTTCCATTATGTTACCCAGCCAAACCCGCCACCTCATGTGCCAAAGTCAAACGGTTGTTCTTCCTTCCCCGCTCCCTCTTTTTCTACATATGCGGTGGCGGGCGGAGCACTCTATATGACCGGCGGCGGGTTACCAGAGAAGAGGGGATAACTTCTTTCTCCCTTGCCTTGCTCCATTTTCCTTTTCTGATTGAAAGTAGCAAGCCACTCCACTACTGGTACAGAGGCCAGAAGGTTGCTTCCTCCATATGTTCAGGCAAAGAACATCTAGAAGCTAGCTTTTGTCTTTTAAACAACCATGCCTAATAATAAAATAAGATAATAGAATTTTGCTTACCAAAGCAAAGTGGTCTTACTAAAAAAAGTCAATAAGCAACCAGTTCCGTTCCAAGTGACATGGCTTTTCACTATTCCTTATTCCTTAAGAGAGAAGGTTGCTCATCCAGCCCAGCGGATCCATTGTTTATGCGGCAGTGCGATGCAGCTGAAAAACGGAAGCCCTTAGGTATAGGTTGGGGAAAACTCCAAACAAAAAAGGGCCTTCTTCTTCCTTATATTAAATATAAGTTTTAGAAAGGGGCACCCCTACCCCCTAAATTACAAGCTAGCGCGCAACGGCTGAAAAGCCGTTGTTGCTTGCTGCTTTTTTTTTTGCAGGCTCGAAAATCTCTCTTTCGCCTCTCCTCCCTGTCTCCATTCTGGTTGATTCGCTTCTTCCTTCGCGCAAGCGCTTGGTTCGCCCCTTTTTTGTTGCATTTTTTTGTGATCCTCCGCTTCAGTTTGCGTTTTTCGGATAGCCGGGATCCGACGTTGATTTCCGATTTCTTTATTTAAATGTCAGCTCCATGTTTTGGGCGGCCCATCTGGTTAGTTCAGCTATCACTGCTGGAAGCCCCTGCGGTTGTTCGGCTGCGTACTCCCCGTTCGCGTATCTCACACTCCCAAAGCATCTTTTTTTTCATATTTCATTTATCTTTCTACCCATACTTCTCTGAGTGCCTTAAACAGTGCTTAGGTAGCGCTCAAAGCGAGATAGGCAGCTCAGCTTACTATTATTCCTACCCTAATGTGTCAAGAATAGAAAAAGCTCGAGTACGTGGTCAAGTTCGTTCGGCTGAGATCTTGCCTCAATAGGCTAAGGTCGGTCTTCTCTTTATATACTCAGATATCTTGCCTTTGTCCGATCGCTTTCGTTCATCAGAGGTAGTGGACAAGGAGAGAACTCGGCATCGTGCAATTCCATCGATCTGGTCAATTCATTTCCGCGAGACGCTGCTCTACTCTTTTGCTTTGGCATTGCCATACGAGGGAGATCGCTCAGTGACATGTAAAAAGATATGGAATTTCCTTCAATCTGAACTGCTTGGCCGGCTTGGGCTTGGGACAGGCTTGCTTGAGCGGATATGCGAACAGCAGATATGATCACAGTAGCAGCTACTTCTTTCTTAAAAAGAGGAGAAAGAAAGCCGACCCTTTGGCTCGCTTCCGACTGTCTTGTCCAGAATGACTGGAATGAGACCGTAAGCGTGCTACCAACCCTTTGTCCCCTTGCTTCTTTGGCTCACTGCTTTATTGGGTGATTCTCCCTTCTACTCCTCTTGTCTTACGAAAGAGCGGATTCAATAGCAGCTAGGAAGAAGCACTGATTAGACCGAGACTGGAATGAGAACAAGGGACTGAGACCAATGGACAGCTAGCCTTGGGAAGAAAAGAGATTAGTTGAAAGCCTATTCGCTAACATCCTCATCTGGAAGAGTTCGTTCTGTGGCTTCGCTCCTCTTCTGTGAAAAAGGCTTGCGGGAATATGGGGCACATCCCGAGGGGAAAGATCGTTCCATGATTGACTGAGAGCGGGCAAATATTGTATGATAAAGCACTCTCTCTCCTTTCTTTCCCTGGCTCGTTTGCTTCTTTCTCTCCTCATTCGTGCATCTAGGATAGGAGAGCAGCAGCTACTTCTTTACTTTCAACCTACGACCGAAGTCAAGGACTTGACTGGACTGACCGCACTGATTGGATTGCTTTCTTAGTGTGGGCATCTTTTTGTTCGCTGTCCACTGGTGATATTTACATATATAAATGTAGATAGAGAAAGAGGCTAAGCTAAGCCTACGTAACGCTACGGGAACAGCTTTTTTTGTCCGCTTATGCTATATAGATAGATGCGCTACCTTGTGAAAGAAAACATCATTTGTAAGTCAATCTAGAATCCAGAGCAGCTAAGAAAAGAAAATCGAGTAGCTTGCGGGCCGGTCGTCATTGCACACTAGCTGGTCAGTGTGGGTAAAAGAGTGTTCCGTTGGTGTTCTCAGTGCGACCTTGCTTGTTCCCAAAATTCCCATGTCTTTCTTGATTGGTAAACCCAACCAGTGCAAGCGAGTGAACTAAACTACCGGCATGGGCGGATAGGCCCTATCCCTACTAATTCTAATCATGAATGGAATCGGTGCGCCTATCAACCGTAGGGATTGGGTGCGGGGCTAAGACCGGATGTGCAAGAGAGACTGGGCTTGGGTATACCAAATGATAGAAGGAAGCCTGACTTTACGCATAAATCCATTAAAAGATATAGCCGATCGCATCTCTCTTTCTATTGATTGTAATTCAAAGTCAAGGTTCTATGCTTGTTCACTAGAATAAGGGAAAATGACTCTCCCACTACGGGTCTCCCTTACCAACAGTACTCTCCGGGGAAGGGTCTGACCCACCCAGAAAAAAGGAGTCCAATTCATGAGTCCTGTGCATATATGCATATACTATTGTCTAGTAAAATCTTCTGAAATATCGTAAGATGAGTCTTCGAAATCACCTCTGCGCGGATTCGCCATTCTAACCTCTCCCCAGGGAACCGTCTTTCGTAGCTCGGCAGCTCGCTCTCCTTTTAGGAGGTAATGGTGCCATCTTCCGCTAGACCAAGCGACTGGGAGGGGCCCGTTCTCAGCTCCTAGGTTTACTAGTTCATTCATAGCTCTTAGATCCCAAGCTCTACCTCTAGCCCTTCCATCCCTTCTAGCTCTATGATTGAGATTAGCTAGCCTTAAGCTCTTCCCGCTTCATTTCTGTTAATCACCCCCGTTTCCATCTTTCTTTGATCTTGGACAAAACAGTTAAATAGAGCCAACCTATCCAGGTTAACTAGGACACAATTTCAACCTTTTTTCATTTCTTCCCTTTCTCAAATAGCAGCAAGTCGGACAAGAAAGCCTATGTCACGAATGAATCTCTTCTGGGTAAAACAGGTCCCTTATAGGATGATGGTCCTTCCGAGACAAGGGCTTGTGTAGATTTTCATAGAACTATCTGAATAGACTCATAGCTTTGATAAATAATATATAGAGAAGAAAAACCTTGAGCCGAGTTGAGTAAACAAAAAGACCCGGTTCACCACAAAACCTATCAAGAATGAGTGAAAGCCAGCTTCAGGAATGGAGGATTGGAACGACATCGCTAGTAGGGTCCGGGGTATCACCCCGGGAGAGAGTCATCTCTTGCGGAGCCGGCTGCGGCCCGGTATACTCGACTCCATTTTTCTACCGGCATAAGCTCCAATCTGACTGAACGAAGAAAGCGTAAACTCGAGTTCTTTCTTTCAGGTCGCTTGTTGTCGGATTGGATTGATCAAAGCTCTCGCCCGGCCAATGTGTGCAGGATCCCGAGGGTCTAAGATCCCTTCTGACTTCACGTCTAAAAGCAAGAACTCAGGTGTACTATCAGTAGGGCAGGAATCGTGGTTGACTTCCGTTTTCTACAAAAAGTTCTTATGTTCCCGAGGTAGAGTGAGACTGCCTTCCAATTTCCTTTCGGCGAGGGGACCGGAAAAGGCCGCTGCAGATCCAATTGCTTTGACCGCTACAGGAGCGCTTAGAGGGACTACAGTGGCAAAACCAGAGAGTTGGTTGGCCTAGTTGGAGCTAGGGCGGCTATAAAACCTCTTGCTAGGCCGGGGAAAGCGATAGCCCCCGCAGCGGTTAAGGCGATAACAAGAGTAGCTGTCGCTGCTAGCGAAGGAGATAAGGGAGAGGCGTTTTCTTAGTTTTCCTTAGGCGCTGTAGAAAGTGATTTCTTGACTTCAGTAATAAATATCCCAGTACTCTAGTGAAAGAGATGCTTGTTGAGAGGCTTTCTTTCCTCTTTGGTAAGATCTTTCCAGTTTCAGAATTCTTTCTAGAAGCTAGAGGTAGAGCTATGAGCTAGTACTATGGAGGCCAGGCATTTTTGAGTTAGTTAGTTAGCTAGTCCCAGTAGTAGGCTGAAGGGATATCACTAGTTCCTAACTAGGCGAGAGTCAAGTCAAGATAAGATTGAAAATGGACCAGTAGTCCCCCCCAATCTGCAAGCTGCTAGTACGCGTGTAAATCCCTTAATTGTGTTGGAAGCGGTTATGCATTAGATGATGACTTTTAATGAATACCTTATCATACTTAACTTATTCCAGACCTATCCTTTTGCATGCTTTGCTTCTAAGGCTCGAACTCATCACTACTAAGTACGAGACTTTTCTTTTCTTTCCTCTTTTATCCCTATTGCTATTGGTTGCATAAACGAATATCGTATAGAGAAGTGTTCGAAATAATCTCTGTGCGGAAAAAAATCCTAATATGCTTGATGAGGATTTCTCCCCTTATCTGACTGGTGGTTCTAACCCGATATCTATCATTGAGTCGGGATCAGAGCGAGGAGGCCCTCTCCCCTCGGCTTAAGAAGGCTAGATTGCTCAGAAGGAGGAGAAGACGAAGAAGAAGAAAAGGGCTCAGCTTGCTTCAATTACCGTTCAGAGCCATCCAAAGAAAGTGTACCAGCTTATAGTTGCAGATTGGTGTGGAAGCTTATAACCTTATCGAAGTTTCATTGGAAAAATAAGACTGGAGAGCCCCCGGTCGACGATATGTAGGTTCCCTGAGAATGGAACCGAGGTAGCGGGAGTTTTTTGAGTTGGGTGGGAAAATCCCCTGTGGATTTTTTTATTTTACCTAAGACACTTGACCGGCTAGCTGACGTCTTCCTCGTCATATCGAACTTGCCCAGAAAAATGACATAAATAAAGTCGAGTTGCAGAGTCGTTATCTGTGCCCCAGACCGCGATGCTTATGGGTATGCCGCATCGCACTGAATGAAAAAACCATTCTCCCATGCTTTTTTTTTCTGTTGGTCAACAACCAACCAGTGATTTCCGTCTTCCTGAATTGGGAGAGCAAGCAAGAATCAGTCTCTCTTTTTTTGGGGGAGCAGAGCAGTTAAAAAATGAACCAAAGCAAATGAAAAAAATTATAGAAATGCTAAATTGTTTTAGACGTTCAAAGGCAAAGGAAGAGAAAGATAAAAGAAGGTCTCCTTATGCAAATGAAGAAGTTGCTAAGCTATCGAAAGAGGAAATGATGGATCGCATTAAAGACAAAGACGTAGTCAAGGCCGAATCAGAAAAAAAACAAGAAAAAGGCCGCGATTACGAATTCAAGTTAAAATTGGGCCTAGCCTTGGCCATGGCCATTCTTTTTGCTATGAGGACCATCCTCATTGGGGAATGCCAGCCCTTTATGATGAGCAGCTCGGAAGGTCCCAACCAGGGATGGACGGATCTCCTGGGATCTTCAGAAAGGGAAAGCAGCGAAGACACGTTGTCGTCCGTTAACCAACAAGGGGCACGTCCTGCGCCTGCCCCAAATGAAGCTTATCCCCCTGTCGTCCCCTATCCTTATCAATCAAATGAGATTATAGGGGGAGATTGTGTTGAAGCCATTCAACAGAGGTTTTTAGGGGGACTCGTCTCTCCTTCAGCCCATGACATACAAATGGCCCGGAATCAAGCCGAAGACCAATTCGAGGTCAAGGTTGATATAGTACGGGTCATGGCGGGCCTTGACCCAAGCGGGGATTGGATGGGTCGTGGGGCTAGTGCTCTGGAGAATACGCGTACCGGCACAGGGGAGGAGTACTTTTGTAGACTCCATCAAATGCTTGACGACCTACAGACTGCGGGTTTGCAATCTGAAACCTTCCGGCTGTTGGTCCCTGGCTAGCTATCCGTGCTCACAGACAGGGATTGGCTTTTCACCAGTCAGTGGTAGGTTTCGGGTATCGATCGGGTACTGGTAGCCTTTGCAGGTCGTTCGAGCAACGAGATTGTTGTCCTTTCATTGGCGAGGCCTAACTCCGCCTTCTGTACTAACTCGTCTAGTATCACTCACCTAGTTCGCCTATTTATTGATTAAACCCTACTCGTCGTATTCCAACCGGGCTCAGCTCCTAGTTGGGGTGGGGGACTCCCTCTCTTTCAGTGCATTAAGGATTACTGTTAATAGAATATGCTCTTAATGGAACGTAGTCGCTTTACTCAAAAATAGTAATGGATTCAAACAAAATAAAATTCATCTTTGCACAGTAGTCAATTTCCCGCCCGTTCTGCTCCTTGAACAGACCGGCGCAGATATAAAGCTCCACGAGCCTTTCTGTGTCCGGGGAGGCAACACGGACTCCAAAGATCCAGGCCCGGTCTCAAGAGTTGTATCTCCGTCCGAACCCGCCTAATAAAAGTAAAAGGCTAGCCTCTCTATACATACTCCCATTAACGTTCTTCTTCCCGACCTTCTTGACATCTCGCTCTGCGTCCCTTTCCCATATTAAGATTAGCCAAGTCTAAGTCCATTGGGTGGGAACCTTTCCCACAGGGTAGTACGGTTAAGCCGAGGCAGGCGGGGTTGTAGGTGAGCGCCTTTCTCGCCCTGCGCATTTGGTTGGCAGGGTGCTCAAGAGCACTTGGTGTGGTCTGATTGGTATCTTTTTTGTTCTACATGAAGGTACTCGAAGTCTGCATGTGGCTTAGCTTAGCAGGCTCAGCATCAGTAACAATCTAGGCGGCTACCCTGTCTCATATGGGTTGAGAATGTTAGGTCGAGCACCTCCCTCGAGTTGGTGTGTTATCTCACTATGGCACCAATAAAAGGGACGGACAGGGGGCGCTTATACTAGGTGGGCAGCGTACTATAGATTTAAACAAACGTAACCACCAACAAACAGGGCAAAGTTTTTTCCTTCCACTGTTGATTTGAAAGGCCTGAAACGGATTCGTGAACAACTGCAGCTTCTGCTTCCTCCCCGATGGTCTAAACCGGGCATTCACTCGCTTTAAAGTTGACGTTGGGTCTTCATTCCTTCTTCCTTTCCTTGCTTCTTAACTACTCCAGTCTCTCTTAGCCCAGTCCTGAAACGGTAACTAGAGTTCTAGCATGAACTGGCTATCTTTCAAGACATGGTTGAAGAAAAGGCTAATACCCTGACTCCAAGGTCGCCTACTCCTTCAAAGGCGAAAGCAGGGGATTCGTTCAAAGAGAAAGAGAACTGCTCCTTCTTCTTGTCTTAGCCAATCTCTCTGTCAACAAAAGCCAAGAATGGCTTGGTCACATTCATTCAACCATCAACCATTTAACCCGGGATCCTACCTTCTTTCTTTTCGTGTAGTGGGACTCCTTCTTCGCTTCGTCAGTCAGAGCAGAGACAGCAGCAGATAAGACAAGAGCGACAATCGCTAATGGTTCTGTTATACGAAACTTTCTTTACCCCCGGTCTTTCTTCTCATTAGATCTCCTCTTTCTCCGATCTATCTCTGAGGAAGACTGGAGAATCCTGGTATTCCTATATTCTTTTCCTTATTTGATTGATTCTTTGAAGACTTCCTGCAGTAGGGAAGGATTCTACTACTTTTATTCAAGAGATGGAACCCCCAATGGCTTGCGGAAGAGCTTTTCGTTACTATAGATGCATCTGATCTGAGCAGCGGATCATGATGCCGGGGATTTGTTCACAGCGGAAGAAGTTGGGACTACCTCAAATGGATCAGACAACTATGTTTAACACACCCAGATCTTTTTAGCTGCCATCTTCGATTCCTGTGTCTCTACTGATTGGAGTGCTCTGCCAAAGAAGTGGTTTGATCCAAAGTCGGCATGCAAAAATCTAAGGCTGTTGAGCTCTTTTTCCGAGGACGATCCCCTAATTGCTAGTACGAATCAAGGGTTGGAATTTCCGGGACTGTGCTTAGTAAGCGCTTTTAGTCATCTGTTTGCGGCGAATCCAAGAAGTAACTAGGAGAATAAAGACAAGCAAGACAGGGTCTTCCAGGAAGAGGTTGTTGCCCCGGTAAATAAGTTTGCAGTAAACCCTATCTATATGGAATTCAACTATTCAACGTTGATGTTGATCTATTTGCTTGCTTGTACGATTGGGTTTGTTTTAAGTCTACCTATAGCTAATGAAGTCAGCCTTGCTTGAAGGAAATCTAGTCAATCCGGATTGACTTAAGACTTTGAAGTAGGCGAATCCGCTGCTCCTGCTCCAGAGTCAGGGGTGCTAGAGCTAAGCTAAGCTCCTTGCTAGAGCTAATGCCTTCCACTTCGAGACCGACCAAAGCGAATAGGCTGGCGCGAAGGAGAATTCTATTTTGTCTTCGATTCCCAAGTGAAAGTCTAAAAGACTAATCCAATCCCACTCTTGGGTGACCTTATTCATTTGGCGGATTTAACACTGGTCACATCAAAAGAGAATGAAGGGCGTTTAGCATAACTCCTTCGAGAACGAAATCCCAAATACAGATTGGGCAAACTCTACCCCATCTTCAACTCAAATTCCTGTCCTGGGAGAGGTCCATTCTCAATAAAATTCCGTCCTCTCTCTTTCTTACTAGGCGACAAAGCGGAATCCCCTATGTAGAATAAATCGTTTGACCTTTATTGCACTCGAGGAAGACCCGACCTCCGAAGACCAAGCTTAAATGCTTGCCTGAGTGCGCCTATTACCCTTCTCACTCGTAGTTCCCCAATCGTCTTTGGACAACCTGCCATTTGACGGCCTTTTGAGTAAGATATCGTAATATCAAGATCTAAGATCTTACCACTTTCCTTTTTAGCTGGGCTTGTTGTCTTGTACTTTGAAAGGGACATTCTTTAGACTACTACTGGCGCTTCCAATTAGGATGCATAAAATTATATCTTAGGGGGGAAGGTTGACTTAGCCTGCCTCTCCCATCATGACTTTCATTCATGAAGGACAAAAAAAGCAATGATGATCAGAAGAGTCTTGGTCACTAGAAAGTTTTTAAGAGCAGAAGGAGGGGCTTTAGCCCTTACCTCTTTTTGAATAAGTTTCACCCTATTCTGCGACAAGAACAACTCTCAAGGCGACATTCCTTACCTTTATCTACCTTTCCTTCCCCAGATTTGAGTTCAGTTCCTTGCTTTCAGTCTATTGGGCCTAGAGGACTGGGAATTGGCAATAACAAGAATCGGTCCTTTAGTGATAGTGAAAGCTCAATCCCAACTGTCGAATCTAAAGCCTAAACCGTCTAAGGTATGAACTTTCCAAAGGTCAATCCCTTTCCTGAACTAGAATAGCCTGATTTAGAAGGGGAGAAAGAGTCAGGGATGGTCGTGGACAAGATTCTAACCCGGGAATCAAATCAATGTTAGGGAGTCAAAGCTATTGGAACAGTGTAGTGAAACCCCTTGGAGACTGGCAAGTAAGCTAAGCTATCCGTGCTGTTGTCGTAGGGCGTAGTGAGCTCGATCTACTGAATCACAGGCTGAGCCACGAGTTGTTGGTGGAGCTTCGAGTGATCGATGGGCATCTCTCAGCCGAGTGGAGTAAGTTATTTTAAGTGAACTAAGCTTTCAGCAGTTCCGCACGACGATCGGAAAACACTATCACACCTGGCTTGCTATTCCGAGGAGCCACTTTTTTGTCTCGCAGCGGCAGCATTGTCTTTAGAACGAAGTGCCTTGGTTGGTCGTATCCATCTCTAGAAGTGGGGGATTTTTCACTTTCTATCTAGACCTGTTTTTGCAACTAATTGAATGAATCACCCAGGGGAACCTCCCAACAACTCACTATCCCTCGGTTTCTACCTCTTCCTTTTTTTGACATCCTTTCTAACAGTCTTGGCGAAAGGAAAGGTCGGATAATGGGCTACACGTTGGAATGCCTCTAAGGAGGAACTACACTGGCATTTGATAATCGAAAAAGCCAACCAATTCAAATACAGGGCTTTTGATAGAGCCCTTTACAGGAGGAGATGCTCAGGGGCCTCTTTCCTTCCCCTGTGTTCCTCCCCCCGCTTCCTATAGTACTTTCCTTTGGCTTGGAAGGCAGCCACTTATTATGGAATGACATATATGATGATGATGGTAGCTATCTGCCTAGCCTCTGGTACATATTATATGAAGATTTTTGGCCATCCTTAACAGATGACTTACATTGTAGAGAAAGGTTTATCTAACTAGTTAGGGAGTTTGGCTGACCACCCTGCTTTCTGACGCTTGATCGGCGGTAGGCACCCAACGTCGCCAAAGAAATTAGCCTCTCCTTCTTCCTCAATAGCTGCCTTAGTTTAGTCTTTGGTTGGTGTGCGACTATGAGCTTCTGGGCCTGTACGATTTCCTGTCCTAAAAGGCAATCCTATACAGGAAGGGCCAATGGCAACGTCCCGCCGGTTCGTCTACCCGGGCACCGTGCACTCCCGCAGCATCCCAAAATTACATATTATGGTTGAGTCAAAACTGTTGCGCTCACTTAGCTAGGGCTCTTAGCTTCGGGTGAGAGGGCCTTCGATTTGGATTCTTTTTCTTGAGGGGGATTCTGTCTGTCAGAAATCACTGTCTGTCTGGTCTGCATTTTAAAAGTGTTCAGTGGACAATTCCTTCTCTTGATATGGAGGTTTTAGGTCTCTGGAAGGGCCTTCGTTCTTTCTTTCTGGATCAAGGTTCGTTTTCGTTTGTGCATCTTTCTCTTGTGAAATGGCTCATAGTTGTTTATTTCTTAATATGTTCTGGCTTGAGGCTGTACAACAACTTGGCTTCCTTCGTTCTACTTCATTCCCTATGTTGCGTCCTTCCACTTGATCCGGGCAGCTCTGGAGTCAGCTCTGGATGGACTTCCATACTTTCCAGCAGCTCTGAAGCTGATTCTTTCCCAATGGCAAATCCGCAAGTTTCCCAATTCCCTCTCCTTCAAGAAGGAGGGGAACGCGGTGATCTGCTAAGAAACCTACATACGTTGATTTCCGATCAGTTACGGCATTATTGCGAGAGAGGCCTTCCAAGATGGAGGCTCTCCACCCCCCCTGATTTTACCAGATTTTCCTACGCAATCATGGCTGTGGATTTGGAAATCGGGACCTATTCAAACGAAGAAATAGCTAACTGGATTTTCGAAATTAGAGGGAACCCCAATCTGCTCCTCACCTTCTATGCCCCTCTGAGGGGACCTCTCTGAGATATAAGGTTTATGCCGGCGATGATTGGTCACCTTTTTGCCTTCGAGGGCTACGATCGCCCACTTCCTTGACCAAAATGAAAGGCAGGAACTGACTCACTTTCTTTTCTTACACGGCTTGGAGCCGGTAGACAGCCCTTAAGAACAGCTTCCAGCAACAATCCACTGACTCAAAGGACGAACTCTTCAATGACCTTAAAGTAGACTAAGACGAAGTCCTTGACTTTGTTGGGTCACTTTCTTGGCTTTTTAGAAAAGGTCGAAGCAACATAGGGAAAAAAAAAGAAGACGACTAAGAAAGAGCAAGAAGAAGAACTAAGGGAAGACACCCGAACTCGAATTTTAAATGGTGTGGAGCGATATCAAGAGAAATTCTCGCAGCAAATCCTGCGAGAATTTCCTGGGGCTCAACCATTCAAACCCCCGTCTTTCTTCAGAAGATTTCTACCTATCTCCTTTCTGACCATCCCCTGGAGACGTTGAAGGGGAAAGATCTATTCTCCATTAGCAGGGACATACGCGAGCAGCTCCAGGAAAGCGAACATAGCTATACAAATCAAATATTGTATAATGCTTTCCAAGTGCTGCTCGCGCAGTATCGGAAATAATTTCATGAAGTAAGTGGTCTCCCTACTGCACTGGCGACATAGCTAAAACCAGAGGCTGACCAAAGAGATACAGGAATGGGCATTTTAGAATAGCCCTTACTGTGGATATAAGTAACTTAGTGCATGTAAGGCTTGGAAGAAGAAATTGAAATACGAACAACCGCGCTGGTCGTAATAGATCGACTTTCATGCTAGTTCTTGCTCCAGCATGAAAGTTCCATTTCAGGGAAGGACGACGTACCATGATACTTTCTGTTTTGTCGAGCCCTGCTTTGGTCTCTGGTTTGATGGTTGCACGTGCTAAAAATCCGGTACATTCCGTTTTGTTTCCCATCCCAGTCTTTCGCGACACTTCAGGTTTACTTCTTTTGTTAGGTCTCGACTTCTCCGCTATGATCTTCCCAGTAGTTCATATAGGAGCTATAGCCGTTTCATTCCTATTCGTTGTTATGATGTTCCATATTCAAATAGCGGAGATTCACGAAGAAGTATTGCGCTATTTACCAGTGAGTGGTATTATTGGACTGATCCTTTGGTGGGAAATGTTCTTCATTTTAGATAATGAAACCATTCCATTACTACCAACCCAAAGAAAGACGACCTCTCTGAGATATACGGTTTATGCCGGAAAGGTACGAAGTTGGACTAATTTGGAAACATTGGGCAATTTACTTTATACCTACTATTTCGTCTGGTTTTTGGTTCCTAGTCTAATTTTATTAGTCGCCATGATTGGGGCTATAGTACTTACTATGCATAGGACTACTCAGGTAAAAAGACAGGATGTTTTCCGACGAAATGCTATTGATTTTAGGAGGACTATAATGAGGAGGACGACAGACCCACTCACGATCTACTAAAAGGCAAGTAGCTTGATATTGGTTCAAATCCAATTCGTGAGATAGCAAAGCGGTAAAAGGAAAGCAACTCTTTTCTTAACCGTTCGTATCCCAGCTACTTCACTCATTCAATAGCTGGTTAAGAAAAGAAGGCTTTCAGTGCAGTAGGAAAGAGAGGTTAGAGTTGGAGGAGTGCCAAGCTTGACCCGATCTAAGGACCTGAAAGCTTCGACACAGGAGATTAGGACAGAGAAGTTAGCGGTAGGGGTCTTTCCTCTCCGTTACCTTGTTGGGTCAACCAATTGCATTACTTCTTTCGGAAGCTTATTTATGTGGGATTCTTTCTGAAAAAGCATTCTAGTTGTGCTTTACCTTTCTCCGCTCTCCCCGGCTGTGCCGTACCGGTGAACTGAACTCGAGTTCGTTCTATTCGTTCTAAAAGAATGCTAACCTAACATCGCCCTTGGTGATTGGCCAATTCCAAGGTCTTTCTCAATAGAGC